AATAAAGTGCCTGATTAAAGGATTATTTTGATAGAATAAATAAAGTAGTTATTCTACCTTTATTATAATTTACAGAATTAAACTATATCTAAAAATATCAAAAATTTTTGTGCTTCTTACACTAAATTATATATATATAAAAAAAATAAGCTAATTAAAGCTTTTGGATTCATACTTCAAAAATAAAGGTATTAATCCTTTTTTTTTTAATTTATTTAAATTTAAATTCAACTAAATTATTTTTTATAATTATATTATTTTTTAGTTCTTTTATTTCTATTTCATCTAATTCATGATTAGGTTGTTGAATTGGATTAGAAATTAATTTATTAACATTTATTCCACTAATTAGAAATAATAATAATTTACTATATACTGAAGCATCTTTAAAATATTTTTTAATTCAAGCATTAACTTCTTCAAATTTATTATTCTTAATCTTATTATTTAGATTTTTTTTTAATTACTTTGATATTCAAAATAATTTAATTAAAATTTTAATAAATTCTTCATTATTAATAAAAATAGGTGCTTCCCCTTTTCATTTCTGATTCACTCAAATTTTAGAGGGAATAACCTGATTCAACTCTTTTATTTTAATAACTTGACAAAAAATTACACCTTTAATTTTATTATCTTATTGCTATAACTATTATTTCATAATTTTCACAATTATTTTATCTAGGTTATTTGGAGCTATTGGTGGATTAAATCAAACCTCATTACGAAAATTAATAGCATATTCATCAATTAATCATTTAAGTTGAATAATTACAGCAATAATTATTAGTGAAAATTTATTTATTTTTTATTTAATAATTTATTTCTTTTTAAATTTTATTATATGTATAATATTTTATTTAACTAATTTATTTTTTTTTAATCAATTATTTTACTTAAATTACTACTCAATAATTAAATTTTTCATTTTTTTAAATTTACTATCCTTAGGTGGTCTTCCACCTTTCTTAGGATTTCTACCTAAATGATTAATCATTAATTACTTAATCAATTATAATATATTTATATTATCTTTTATTTTAATTATATCAACATTAATTACATTATATTATTATATTCGAATTTCATATTCAACTTTCTTAATAAATTATTTAAAATTAAAATGATTTAAAATTAATTTTAATAATAAAATTAACTTATTAATAATTCTAATTTTATTATCTTTAATTAGCTTAATTTTAAGAACAATTTTATTTTATTTAAATTAAAACTTTAAGTTAACTCAAACTAATAATCTTCAAAATTATAAATAAAATAATTTTTTAAGTTTTAATAATTATTAATTATTCCTTTAAATTTGCAATTTAATATCATTACATGAATATAAAACTTTTAATTAATAAAAAAGAATAATTTCTTATAAATAAATTTACAATTTATCGCTTAATATTCAGCCATTTTATTAGCGAAAATGATTATATTCTACAAATCATAAAGACATTGGAACTTTATATTTTATTTTTGGTATTTGATCAGGAATAGTAGGAACATCCTTAAGAATAATAATTCGGACAGAATTAGGAAATCCTGGATCTTTAATTGGAGATGATCAAATTTATAATGTAATTGTTACAGCTCATGCTTTTATTATAATTTTTTTTATAGTAATACCAATTATAATTGGTGGTTTTGGAAATTGACTAATTCCTTTAATATTAGGGGCTCCCGATATAGCATTTCCACGACTTAATAATATAAGATTTTGATTATTACCACCATCATTAATATTATTAATTTCTAGTAGAATTGTAGAAAACGGGGCAGGAACAGGTTGAACTGTATATCCCCCATTATCATCAAATATTGCACATTCTGGGGCATCCGTAGATTTAGCTATTTTTTCTTTACATCTAGCAGGAATTTCATCAATTTTAGGAGCAATTAATTTTATCACTACTGTAATTAATATACGATCAAAAAGAATATCTTTTGATCGTATACCATTATTTGTATGAAGAGTTGTAATTACTGCATTATTACTTTTACTATCATTACCTGTATTAGCAGGAGCTATTACTATACTACTAACAGATCGAAACTTAAATACCTCATTTTTCGATCCTGCAGGAGGTGGTGATCCTATTCTATATCAACATTTATTTTGATTTTTTGGTCACCCTGAAGTTTATATTTTAATTCTGCCAGGATTTGGTATAATTTCCCATATTATTAGTCAAGAAAGAGGTAAAAAAGAAACTTTTGGTTCACTAGGTATAATCTATGCTATATTAGCAATTGGTTTATTAGGATTTATTGTTTGAGCTCATCATATATTTACTATTGGTATAGATGTTGATACTCGAGCCTATTTCACATCTGCTACCATAATTATTGCTGTACCAACAGGTATTAAAATTTTTAGGTGATTAGCTACTTTACATGGAACTCAAATTAATTATAGACCTACAATGTTATGAAGATTAGGATTTGTATTTTTATTTACAATTGGAGGTCTAACAGGAGTTATTCTAGCTAATTCATCTATTGATATTACTTTACATGATACTTACTATGTAGTAGCACATTTTCATTATGTTTTATCTATAGGAGCAGTATTTGCAATTATAGCAGGATTTATTAATTGATACCCTTTATTTACAGGATTAAGATTAAATCCCATATTATTAAAAATTCAATTTTTCATTATATTTAGAGGTGTTAATTTAACATTTTTCCCCCAACATTTTTTAGGTTTATCAGGAATACCTCGACGATATTCAGATTATCCTGATACTTATTTATCTTGAAATATTATTTCATCATTAGGATCAAATATTTCTATAATTGGTATAATAATAATATTATTAATTATTTGAGAATCAATAATTAATAAACGAATAAATTTATTTACACTACAAATATCTTCATCTATTGAATGATTACAAAACCTACCACCTGCAGAACATTCATATAATGAAATACCTATTTTAACAAATTTCTAATATGGCAGAAAATTATGCAATGGATTTAAACCCCATTAATAAAGAATTAATTCTTTTTTTAGAATATGGCTACATGATCTAACTTAAATTTACAAAATAGTTCTTCCCCATTAATAGAACAAATTATTTTTTTTCATGATCACACATTACTAATTTTAATTATAATTACCGTATTAGTGGGATATATTATATTAAGATTATTTATTAATAAATATATTAATCGATTTTTACTAGAACAACAAATAATTGAATTAATTTGAACAATTCTACCAGCAATTACTTTAATTTTTATTGCACTTCCTTCTTTACGACTATTATATTTACTAGATGAAATTAATAATCCATTAATTACATTAAAAACTATTGGACATCAATGATATTGAAGATATGAATATTCTGATTTTAATAAAATTGAATTTAATTCATATATAATCCCAATAAATGAATTAAAATTAAACGAATTTCGGCTATTAGATGTAGATAATCGAATTATTTTACCAATAAATACCCAAATTCGAATTTTAATCACAGCAACAGATGTAATTCATTCTTGAACAATCCCATCTTTAGGAGTAAAAATTGATGCTACCCCTGGTCGATTAAATCAATCAAATTTTTTTTTAAATCGTCCTGGACTATTCTATGGTCAATGTTCAGAAATCTGCGGAGCAAATCATAGATTTATACCTATTGTTATTGAAAGAATTTCAATAAATAAATTTATTAACTGAATTAAAAATTATAATTCATTAGATGACTGAAAGTAAGTACTGGTCTCTTAAACCATTTTATAGTAATATAACAATTACTTCTAATGAAAGAATTAGTTAAAATATAACATAAATATGTCAAATTTAAATTATTAATAGATAATATTCTTTTATACCACAAATATATCCTTTAAATTGAATCATATTATTTATTTATTTTATTTTTATTTTTATTTTATTTAATATTTTAAATTATTATATTTACATAAATAAAATAAATAAAATAAATAAAAATTTATTATTTAAAAATACTAATTTAACCTGAAAATGATAACAAATCTATTTTCAGTATTTGACCCATCAACTAATATTTTTAATATATCACTTAATTGAATTAGAACTTTTATTGGAATTATAATAATTCCCTATTCTTTTTGAATATTACCAAATCGATTTTATATTATTTGATATTCAATCCTAAATAAATTACATTTAGAATTTAAAATTTTATTGGGTAAAAATTCCTTTAATGGGACAACATTTATTTTTATTTCACTATTTACATTTATTTTATTTAATAATTTTTTAGGGTTATTTCCTTATATTTTTACTAGAACTAGTCATTTAATTTTAACTTTATCTTTATCTTTACCAATTTGACTAACATTTATATTTTATGGATGAATTAATAATACTCAACACATATTCTCACATTTAATTCCACAAGGAACACCAAATATTTTAATACCATTTATAGTTTTAATTGAAACAATTAGAAATATTATTCGTCCTGGTACTTTAGCTGTACGTTTAACAGCTAATATAATTGCAGGTCATTTATTAATAACCCTTTTAGGAAATACAGGATCAAATATACCAAATTATTTAATTTTTTTATTAATTTCTATTCAAATTTTACTACTAATTTTAGAATCAGCTGTAGCTGTAATTCAATCTTATGTAATTACAATTTTAAGAACACTATATTCTAGAGAAGTAAATTAATGATAAATAATCAAAATCATCCATACCATTTAGTAGATTTTAGTCCATGACCTTTAACAGGAGCTATTGGAGTATTAATTATAATATTAGGATTAATTAAATGATTCCATCAATTTAATATAAATATATTATTATTAGGTTATTTTATTATTATCTTAACAATATATCAATGATGACGAGATGTATGTCGCGAAGGAACTTTTCAAGGAAAACATACAATTCTTGTATCAAAAGGATTACAATGAGGAATAATCTTATTTATCATTTCAGAAGTATTTTTTTTTTTATCTTTTTTTTGAGCTTTTTTCCATAGAAGGCTATCCCCCAATATTGAAATTGGTATAATATGGCCACCTTTATCCATTATTTCATTTAATCCTTTTCAAATCCCTTTATTAAACACTATTATTTTATTAACTTCAGGAATTACTGTTACATGAGCCCATCATGCTCTTATAGAAAATAATTTTACTCAATCAACTCAAGGATTATTTTTTACAGTTATTTTAGGTATTTATTTTACAATTCTACAAATATATGAATACTATGAAGCATCATTTACTATTGCAGATAGTATTTATGGCTCAACATTTTTTATAGCAACTGGTTTTCATGGCCTCCATGTAATTATTGGGACAATTTTCCTTTTAATTTGTTTACTACGACACATTAATAATCATTTTTCAATAAATCACCACTTTGGGTTTGAAGCTGCTGCTTGATACTGACATTTTGTTGATGTAGTATGATTATTTTTATATATTTCTCTATATTGATGAGGAAGATAAATATTTACATAATATAATAAGTATATTTAACTTCCAATTAAAAAGTTTAATTCAATTTAATATAAATAATTTTACTGTTATTAATAATAAGAATTATAATTATTATTATTTCAAATATTATAATAATATTATCTATTATCTTATCTAAAAAATCTTATATAGATCGAGAAAAATGTTCACCTTTTGAATGTGGCTTTGATCCCCATTCAATATCCCGTATCCCATTCTCATTACATTTTTTTTTAATTACAGTTATTTTTATAATTTTCGATATTGAAATTGCTTTAATATTACCAATAATTATTACAATTAATATTAATAATTTAATTATTTGATATAAAATTATTTCAATCTTTATTATTATCTTAATTTTAGGATTATATCACGAATGAAACCAAAATATATTAAATTGAACTAATTAGGATTGTAATTTTAAATAAAAATATTTGATTTGCATTCAAAAAATATTGATATAATCAATCTATCTTAATAAAATAAGAAGCAAATATTGCATTTAATTTCGACTTAAAAATATGAGAATAACTTCTCCTTATTTAAATATTAATTGAAACCAAAATAGAGGTATATTATTGTTAATAATAAAATTGAAATAATTTTCCAATTAAAGAAATATAAATATATAAAGCTTCTAACTTTAAACTATAGTGATACATCTCATTAATATTTCTATTTATATAGTTTAAATAAAACAATACACTTTCATTGTATAAATAAATTAAATATTTTATAAATAATTACTTAAAGATTTAATAATCTCTTTAATATCTTCAATATTATACTCTAATATAAGTTATTTAAGTAATATATAAATATAATAAATATTAAAAAATAAATTATTATTCATAAAATAAATATAAATAAATAAATTTTAATATTATTTATTTGAAAATAATTATTTAATTTTCTATAATTAACTAAATTTAAATATAGCCCTTGAGCACTTAATAATTCATTTCAACCAAAATCAATATTTTTAACTATTTTTTGACTAATACTTAATGGATAATAATTTATACCAAAAGTAGATAATCTTGGTATAAATCATATTATAGATAAAAATAAAGAAACTTTATAAAATATAATACTCTTATTTAAAGAATAAATTTTTATTTTTCTAATAATAAAACCTAATAACCCTCCTATAAATCTTACATAAATAATTATTAATTTTATATTAAACCTCAAATAAATTATATAAGGTTTATAAAAAATTAATCAATTTAAAAATCTACCACTAATAACTCTTATAAATAATAATACAAATATTCTTTTTAATATAATAAAATCTTCATCAAATAAATTATAAACTCTAATTAAATTTAAATCATTAATTATTAAATAAAAAAATAAACGAATAGTATAACTTACAGTTAAACCTGTAGATACATAATATAAAATAAAAACTAAAATATTTAAATTAAATAAACACCTTATCTCTAAAATTAAATCTTTTGAATAAAATCCAGCTAAAAAAGGAATACCACATAAAGCTAAATTAGAAATATTTAAACATAAAGAAGTTAAAGGTATAAAATTATTTATACCTCCTATAAAACGAATATCCTGTATATCATTTATTAAATGAATCACTACTCCTGCACATATAAATAATAAAGCTTTAAAAGTAGCATGAGTTATTAAATGAAAAAAAGCTAAATCAAAATATCCTATTCTTAAAATCCTCATTATTAATCCTAATTGACTTAAAGTTGATAAAGCAATAATTTTTTTTAAATCAAACTCAAAATTAGCTGCTATACCAGCTATAAATATGGTTATACCAGAAATTATTAATAAAATTTTAAAAATTATACTATCAATCAATAAACTATTAAAACGAATTAATAAATATACTCCTGCAGTTACTAAAGTAGAAGAATGCACTAAAGCAGAAACAGGGGTAGGTGCAGCTATAGCAGCAGGTAATCAAGAAGAAAAAGGAATCTGAGCACTTTTAGTTATAGCCGCAATTACAATTAAAAATATAATATACTTTATATAAATATCAATTTTTATAAATTCTAAATAAAAAATATAATTTCACCTACCATAATTTATTATCCAAGCAATAACTATTAAAATAAATACATCACCAATACGGTTAGATAAAGCAGTTAATATACCTGCACTATAAGATTTAATATTTTGATAATAAATTACTAAACAATAAGAAATTAAACCTAATCCATCCCAACCTAATAAAATTCTAATTATATTAGGGCTAATAATTAATAACAACATACATAAAACAAATATTAAAACTAAAATAATAAATCGATTTAAATTTATCTCTGACATTATATATCTCTTACTATATATAATAACAACTGAAGAAATTAATAAAACAAATCTTATAAAAAATAAAGAAATTCAATCTAATAAAATTGTTATTACTATTATATTTGAATTTAATGAAATAATTTCTCATTCAATTATAATTACTATATTATTTATAATAAAAAATAAACCAATAAATAAATTAAATAAACTAAATAAAAATAAAAAAAAAAATCTAATTAAACAAATTGAAATATTAATTACTTAAAATGAATAATTCATATTTTTGACACCACAAATCAATATTTTAAAATTAAATTATTTAAATTTTAAATACATAAATATATTAAATCAATCTTTAAAATAAATAAATTTAAAGGTAATCAATGTAATATTAATAATAAATATTCTCGAGAAACACCTATATAACAACTATAAATTCCTGAATGAAATTTACCATGTTGAACATAAGAATATAAATATAATCTATAACCAGCTCTAAAAAAAGAAATTAATATTAATAAAATTATAGTTATTCAACTTCAACTAACTATACTATTAATTAACCTAATTTCACCTAATAAATTCATTGACGGAGGTGCCGCTATATTAGAAGAAGATAATATAAATCATCATATTCTTATTCTAGGTATAAAACTTATTATACCTTTATTAATAAATAAGCTACGACTTCCAATTCGCTCATAATTAATATTAACTAAACAAAATATACCTGAAGAACATAAACCATGCCCTAACATTAAAATCAAAGAACCCATAAATCCCCAATAATTTATAGTAAAAATACCGCTTAATACAAATCTTATATGAGCAATTGAAGAATAAGCAATTAAAGACTTTATATCAATCTGACAAAAACAAATAAGCCTAACTAAAAACCCACCAATTAATCTAATCCTAATAAAGATATAATTAAATTTTAAATTTACTTCTTGTATTATAATTATTACACGTAATATCCCATAACCCCCTAATTTTAATATAATCCCAGCTAAAATTATAGAGCCAGAAACCGAAGCTTCAACATGAGCCTTAGGTAATCATAAATGAAAAAAATATATAGGCATTTTCACTAAAAATGCAAAAATTATTACAAAATATAAAATAAACAAATTAAAATTATAAAATTTTATTAAATAAATAATTATAGAATCTATTTTTTCATATAAAAAAAAAATACCTAAAAGTAAAGGTAAAGAAGCAAATAAAGTATAAAATAATAAATATATACTAGCTTGAATACGTTCAACCTGATACCCCCAACCAATAATTAATATTAAAGTAGGAATTAACCTACCCTCAAAAAATAAATAAAATATAAATAAATTTATTCTTATAAAAGTTAATATTAATAATAATAATAATAATAAAATATTTAATAAAAAAAAATTATAATAATTTTTTTTTATTAATAAATTTTCACTAGCTATTACTATTAAAATACAAATTCAAACTCTTAATAAAATTAAACTATAAGAAATAATATCAACACCAAATATAAAACTTATATTACTAAAATAATAAATATTTATATTTAATAATATTAATAAAAATATTAATAAAAATATTATTATTTGAACCAATCAAAATTTATTTTTTATAAAACATAAAGGAATAATAAAAATTAAAAACCAAATAAATTTTATCATTATATTAACAAATTAAATCTTTGAAAATAATCATTTCCATTTGTACGAATTATAGAAATTAAAATAGATAATCCTAAAGCACCCTCACAAACAGAAAAAACCAAAAAAATTATTAAAAAATAAAATTCATAATCAATATTAATTAAATAAATTATTAAAAAAAAAAATAATCTCAATACTATAAATTCTAATCTTAATAAAACAATTAATAAATGTTTTCGCTTAGATGAGTAAATTATATTACCCAATATAAATATATAAAATGAAATAAATATTATTAAAAACATTTCCATTAGTTTAAATAGTTTAAAATAAAACATTGGTCTTGTATACCAAATATAAGTATAATACTTTATAAACTTCAAAGAAAAAAAAATTTTTATCAATAATCTCCAAAATTATTATTTTACTTAAACTATTCTTTGATATATTTAAATTATTTATTAGAATACTATTAATTTTATTTAGAACTATAATATTTTTCCTAAATCACCCATTATCAATAGGATTACTATTATTATTACAAACAATTTTAATTTCTTTAATTTCAGGATCAATAATTAATACTTTTTGATTTTCTTATATTTTATTTTTAACTATTTTAGGAGGTCTATTAGTTATATTTATTTATGTTGCAAGAATTGCATCAAATGAAATATTTAAATTTAATTCAAATTTATTACTATTTTATTTAATAATTATAATAACAATATTTATTATTATTTTAATATTTAATAATTTATATTGATTAAATCTAAATATTAATAGAGAATTATTAAATTTTTTTAATAAAATAATCTTTTTTAATAATGAAAACTCAATTAATATTTCAAAAATTTATAATAATCAAAGTTATTTTTTAACATTAATATCAATTATTTATTTATTAATTACATTATTTGCTATTATTAAAATCATTAATATCAATTATGGACCCTTACGATCTAATTAATGATAAATTTATATAAACCATTCCGAAAAATACATCCTATTATTAAAATCATTAATAATTCATTAATTGATTTACCTACGCCATCAAACATTTCATCTTGATGAAATTTTGGATCCTTATTAGGTTTATGTTTAATTACCCAAATTATTACTGGATTATTTTTAACTATACATTATTCAGCAAATATCGACTTAGCTTTTTATAGAGTTAATCACATTTGTCGAAATGTAAACTATGGTTGATTAATTCGCACATTACATACAAATGGTGCTTCATTCTTTTTTATTTGTATTTATATTCATATTGGACGAGGAATTTATTATGAATCATTCTTATATAAATATACTTGAATAATCGGGGTATTAATTTTATTTTTATTAATAGCAACAGCTTTTATAGGTTATGTATTACCTTGAGGACAAATATCATTTTGAGGGGCTACTGTTATTACAAATTTACTATCAGCATTACCATATTTAGGATCTATATTAGTTAATTGAATTTGAGGCGGGTTTGCAGTAGATAATGCAACACTAACCCGATTTTATACTTTTCATTTTTTATTGCCTTTTATTTTAATAATAATAACTATAATTCATTTATTATTTTTACATCAATACGGTTCTAATAATCCATTAGGAATTAATAGAAATTTAGATAAAATCCCATTCCACCCCTATTTTTCTTTTAAAGATTTATTCGGATTTATTATTATAATAATAATTTTAATATTATTAACATTATGAAATCCATATATTTTAAGAGACCCTGATAATTTTATCCCAGCAAATCCATTAGTAACCCCCATCCATATTCAACCAGAATGATATTTCTTATTTGCTTATGCAATTTTACGATCAATTCCTAATAAATTAGGAGGTGTAATTGCCTTAATTATATCTATTGCTATTTTATTTATTTTACCTTTTACTTTTAATAAAAAATTCCAAGGAAATCAATTCTATCCTATAAATAAAATTTTATTTTGAAATATATTAATTATTATTATTTTATTAACATGAATCGGGGCCCGCCCTGTAGAAAACCCATATATTTTAACAGGACAAATTCTAACTATTATGTATTTTTTATATTATTTATTAAATCCATTAATTAGAATATTATGAGATAAAATATTAAAATAAAAATTAATTAATGAGCTTGAAATAAGCATATGTTTTGAAAACATACTATAGAATATAATTACAATTTTCTATTAATTTTATACTATTTTATAATTAATATATAATTATACCTAAAAAAAATAATAAAAAATTCAAAGATAAAGGTAAATAAATTTTTCAAGCTAAATATATTAATTTATCATATCGAAAACGAGGTAATGTACCCCGAACTCAAATAAATCTATAAGAAATAAAAACTAATTTTAAATAAAAAAATAAAGATAAATTATAACCCCCTAAATATATAATTCTAAATAATAAACTTATAAATAAAATTCTAGAATATTCTGCCATAAAAATTAAAGCAAATCTACCCCCTCTATATTCTACATTAAATCCAGATACTAATTCTCTTTCTCCTTCAGCAAAATCAAAAGGAGTTCGATTTGTCTCTGCTAAACTAGAAGAAAATCAAATTAATGATAAAGGAAATATTATAAAAATAAACCATAAATAATTTTGAAATTCATAAAATTTTATTAAATTAAAATCTAAAATTATCAAAATTGAAGATAATATAATTAAAATTATACTAACTTCATAAGAAATGGCTTGCGCAACTGCACGTAAACTACCTAGTAAAGCATAATTAGAATTAGAAGATCATCCTGCAACTATAATAGAATAAACTCTTATACTTGTACAACATAAAAAAAATAAAACCCCTAACCTAAAAAAAAATAAATTTATATTATAAGGAATAATAACTCAAATTAATAAAGAAAAAAAAAATCTAACAATTGGGGAATATATATAAGATATATAATTAGATATATTTGGATAAATATTTTCCTTTGTAAATAATTTTACAGCCTCCGCAAAAGGTTGTAAAATTCCAATAATACCTACTTTATTTGGTCCTTTTCGAATTTGAATATAACCTAAAATTTTTCGTTCTAATAAAGTTAAAAAAGCAACCCCAATTAATACACCTAAAATTAATAAAATCATCCCAATAAAAATTACTATATATTCATATAAACTCAATACTACTTAAATATAATATAAATATTTATAAATGAATTCTAAATTCAATACATTAATTCTGTCAAAATAGTTTATTATATAATTATTAATTAAATTCATTATTATAAAATTATTTTAAATATTAATTCCTTTCGTACTAAAATATATTAATTATTTAAAGATAGAAACCAACCTGGCTCACACCGGTTTGAACTCAGATCATGTAAGATTTTAATAGTCGAACAGACTAAAATTTTAAACTTTTGCATTTAAATTTTATCTTAATCCAACATCGAGGTCGCAAACTTTTTTTTTTATAAGAACTAAAAAAAAAAATAACGCTGTTATCCCTAAGGTAATTTATTCTTTTATTCAATATAATTGGATCATTTAATCATATATTAATGTATATTATATAAAAAGTTTATTTAATTTTTTTATCACCCCAATAAAATAAATATATTTAATTAAATAAATAAATTTTATAAATAATTTAATAAAAATAAAATATAAAACTCTATAGGGTCTTCTCGTCTTTTAAAATTATTTTAGCTTTTTAACTAAAAAATTAAATTTTAAAATATTAATTTGAGACAGTTAATATTTCATTCAATCATTCATTCCAGTCTTCAATTAAAAGACTATTTATTATGCTACCTTTGCACAGTCAAATTACTGCGGCCCTTTAAATATATTCAGTGGGCAGATTAAACCTTAAATTATTTATCAAAAGGACATGTTTTTGATAAACAGGTGAATATTTAATTTTGCCGAATTACTTAAATTAATATTAAAATATTTATTAACTATAAAATACAATAATTATACTAATTTTATCATTATTAATTTATTTTTATTATTTAAATAAATATTTTAATAATTAATTAATATTTAAATATAAAATATTATTTAAATTAAATTTATTTTTAACAAATTAAATAAAATTAATAATATTAATTATATTAAATTTAATCTATTTTTAACAAATTTTATTTAATAATTTATCTTAAAGCTTATCCCTTAAAATATTTATAATATATTTTAATTTATAAAATAATTTATAATTTAATTAATAATTATTTAAATTAAATTTATTTCTCAAAAAACTAGATATATTTAAAAACGTTTAACATTTCATTTCTAATTAATTATTTTTAATAATATTACCACATTAACTAAATTAATTAATTAACTCTTTTAACTTCGAGAATATTTTATTTTTAAATATTTATTTAATAAACTCTGATACACAAGATACAATAATTAAAATTTACTTTAAATAAAATTTAATTTTAATTTATTTCAAATTTCTTTTACAAATACTAATTCACCTAAAAATAATAAATTTTTTCTTTAAAAATAAATATAACTTAAATTATTAAAACAATTTTTTATTATTTATTTAACTATAATAAATAAGGTCAAATTATTTGAATTTAACAAAATCTTTTCAATGTAAATGAATTACTTTAAAAGCTTTAATTTGATTCTTTCTAGAAACACTTTCCAGTAGGTCTACTTTGTTACGACTTATCTCAATTTTAAAATGAGAGCGACGGGCAATATGTACATATTTTAATATTAAATCATTAAATTAAATTAAATATTATTAGATTTAAATCCAATTTCATATAATTATTACAAATTATAATTCATTATTTATAAATATTTTATTCTAATGCATTATATTCTTAAACATAAATTACATCTTGATCTGATTTAATTTTTTATTAAAATTTTTAAATATTTTTATTTTTATAAAATATTTTTTTAACGACGATATATAAACTTTAAATTAAGTAAATTTATTCGTGGAATATCAATTAATAAACAGATTCCTCTTTATAAACTAAAATACCGCCAATTTTTTTAAGTTTTAAAACCAATTTAGTATTTTAGTTTAAAATTTTAATTTTTTAATAATAGGGTATCTAATCCTACTTTAAAATTTAATTTATTAAATCATAATTAAATATTAATTATATTTTAAAAAATTAAAATTTTACTTAATAATAATAAATTTATAATAATTATATTAACTTATTAATTAATTACTAATAAAATTTAATTTATTTATTGTAACCGCAACTGCTGGCACAAAATTAGTTAATAATTCTAATATTACTAAATCTTAATTTCTTAAATATTTAAAATTAAATTCTATAATAATTTTTTTAATTTTTAAAATTTTTTAAAAGTAACTAAAAAATTTATATGTAAAACAAAAACAACAAATTCATTTTACATATAAATTTTTCAGTTAGTTTTAAAAAAACTTTTTTTAAAAAATTTACAATTTTAAACCTCAAAAAAAAAATAAGTATAAATTTTTATAATAAAATTTACAACAGATTCATTTTACATATAAATTTTTCAGTTAGTTTTAAAAAAACTTTTTTAAAAAATTTACAATTTTAAACCTCAAAAAAAAAAATAAGTATAAATTTTTATAATAAAATTTACAACAAATTCATTTTACATATAAATTTTTCAGTTAATTTTAAAAAAACTTTTTTTAAAAAATTTACAATTTTAAACCTCAAAAAAAAAAATAAGTATAAATTTTTATAATAAAATTTACAACAGATTCATTTTACATATAAATTTTTCAGTTAGTTTTAAAAAAACTTTTTTTAAAAAATTTACAATTTTAAACCTCAAAAAAAAAAAATAAGTATAAATTTTTATAATAAAATTTACAACAGATTCATTTTACATATAAATTTTTCAGTTAGTTTTAAAAAAAAATTTTACTTTTATTATAATTTATATTTATAAATATATACATATATAAATAAATAAATACAAAAATACCCCTTAATTTTAAAAATTTTTGATCTATATTATTTATTTATATTTTT